TATTGCATTAAAGAAGAAAAGAAACTAATAGAAGTCGAAGACGCGGAATGGTAGTGAATAGAGAAAAAGATTCTTCTGATTTTCTTGTTCCTGAAAATATTCTATCTATCTCCTAGACGCTGTAGAGAATTGAGAATTTTCATGTCTTTCAATTCTCGTACTCGTAATTGGAAAGTTACGGAAGGAGATCCATCATTTTGCAATGAAAACAACATAAAAAACTCTGGACAATTTCGAAATCAGACCAAGCGTCTTAATACATATGCAAAAAAATTCATTATTGGCCCACCATTGATTACAAGATTTAGCTTTTATGAATCGCTATTGCTTTGATACGAATAATGGCAGTCGTTTCAGTATGTTAAGGATACAGATGTATCCACAATTCATTTAGAGTTACTTAATAGCCTATTTCTTATACTATATCTCTCCCCCGTGAAATTCTCGAGCCGAAAGATGGATGCATATGCTGTGTTTCATTTTGCTAAATGATATCAATTAAATGGTGTATCAATTCTATAAATTGGATATAGCAATAAATAAATCAGCAAAATTCTTTTATTTTAGATAGAAGAAATCTTCTATCTAAAATAAAAGAATGTACCCTTCTATCCAAATCCAATTTGGATCGATAAAATAAATCCAAATTATAGATTCCAGCAGTAGATGAATAATTGCAAATTTTTGTGTGTACGAGATTCGAATAACTTCAAAATAACTGACATAATTTTTTATTTTTCCTGATCAGAAAAATACATGAAAAAGAAAGGAGGTAGAAAAATTTTTTGATTTATGGTTAAAGAAGAAAAACAAGAAAACAGGGGTTCTGTTGAATTTCAAGTATTCAGTTTCACCAATAAGATACGGAGACTTGCTTCACATTTGGAATTACACAAAAAAGATTTTTCATCGGAAAGAGGTCTACGAAGACTTTTGGGAAAACGTCAACGTTTGCTGGCTTATTTGGCAAAGAAAAATAGAGTACGTTATAAGAAATTAATAAGTCAGTTGGATATTCGGGAGAAGTAATTTAATCGTTCGAATTTTTTTCTTATTTTATTAGTAGTCTTATAGTAGTCTTAGATTTTGCATTTTGATGAGCCTCGTTTTGAGGAATTCATGGAATAATGAATTAAGGAAGAAAAAAGAATAAGAATAAGGATACATAACATAATAAAAAGAATAGATAAGACGATATTCGCCCTCCCCCCACATATTTAATTTCTTCTCCTATACAAAAACCAGCAAGACCCACTCCATTGATAATTCCATCAATAACACCTTTATCAAAAAAATGCGTTAGTTCGGCAAATCTTCTTATACCCAGGATAAAGAGCCTAGTATAGAAAAAATCTATATAACCGCGATTATATGACCAGCTGTATACCTTTTTTTTTACTTGATCCAAAAAGTTCTTTTTGGGATTCCCTTTTACAAGGGAATTTTTAAAATTCAAATTCTGAAAAAAAGAATAAGCGGATCCATAGCATATATATGCTATGAATAGACCAAAAATAGCTAAACTTACAGAAGAAATTGCATTAGTGAGAAATTCATATGAATTTATGGAAGAATTAGAACTTTCCTCGAAAAAGCTTATTGAAGGGGTTAACCACTTTGATAATATGGTTAACTCCGATGTTCCATTATCCATTACTCCATTATCAAAAGGGATTCCTATGGATCCAATGAACAAAGTAAAAAGCAGTAATATAAGAAGAGGAAATAGCATAGTATTTCCAGTTTCGCGAGGATAGACAAAAGTATTTTTAGCTCCAAAGGAAGTACTAAAGAATCCTATCCTATTTCTTGTATTACCAGAAATTTTGGGTATATTTTGTGAAAAAAAAGAAACTCCACTCTTCGTTGTTGACAAAACAAAATCTCTATTGACTCCTTTGGGTATGCTTTTTCCCCATAAGGATATTGAATACAACGAACCTTCTTTAGTACTACTGTAATTTTGAAAATGAACACGCAAATGCCCATCAAAAGTAAGTAAATATATTCGAAACATATAAAATGCAGTTAATCCTGCAGTAAAAGAAGCTATTATTCCAAAAAAAGGTGAATACAACCAAGTATTACTAAGGATTTCATCTTTGGACCAGAAGCAAGCAAGAGGTGGAATACCACAAAGAGAAAGTGTACCCAATAAAAAAGTCGTTCTTGTAATAGGAACATATTTTTTTAAACCACCCATAAGAACCATATTCTGACTTTTATCTGGTGAATATCCAACAAGAGGTTCCATTGAATGAATAACGGATCCGGATCCCAAGAACAATAAAGCTTTCGAATAAGCATGAGTGATCAAATGGAATAAAGCTGCTTGATAAGAACCTATACCTAGAGCTAACATCATATAACCCAATTGAGACATTGTAGAATAGGCTAAGCTTCTTTTAATATCTCTCTGAGCAAGAGCTAAAGTCGCTCCTAAGAAAAGTGTTATTGTACCTACTAAGGAAATGAAACTCATTATCCAAGGTAGGGATATGAAAAGAGGAAGAAGTCGAGCTATAAGAAAAATCCCCGCAGCAACCATAGTTGCTGCGTGTATAAGAGCCGAAATGGGAGTGGGTCCTTCCATAGCATCGGGTAACCATACGTGAAGAGGGAATTGTGCAGATTTTGCAACTGCACCAAGAAATAATAAAAAAGCACACAAAGTAGTAAGTAATGAATTAATCCCATTATTAGGAATCCAGTTATTAGCTATTTTGAACAAATCTCGAAACTCTAAACTACCTGTTATCCAAAAAAAACCTAAAATTCCTAATAACAAACCAAAATCCCCTACACGATTAGTTACAAAAGCTTTTTGACAAGCACTCGCTGCAATTGGTCGTGTAAACCAAAAGCCTATCAATAAATAGGAACACATTCCCACAAGTTCCCAAAAAAAATAAATTTGTATCAAATTGGAACTAGTAACCAACCCCAACATGGAAGTAGTAAAAAAACTTATATAAATGAAAAATCTCAAATATCCTTCATCGTGAGACATATAATCGTCACTATAAATAAGAACCAAGATTCCTACAGTAGTAATTAGTATTAACATAATAGAAGTAAGGGGGTCAATCAAGTATCCAAATTCTAAGGAAAAATCATTATTGATGGTCCAAGACCATAGATATTGATAGATAGAACTCCCTTTTATTTGTTGAATAGACAGGTGAACTGAGAATACCAGAGCTATACTTAAGAGTAAAACACTAGGAAAAGCCCATATGCGACGAAGATTTTTTGTTGCTGTCGGAATAAGAAAAAGCCCAAACCCCATTGACATAATAACTGGAAGTGGGAGAAGAGGGATTACCCAGGCATATTGATATGTATGTTCCATAAGAAAAGAAATAGCAATTTTTAGTTGAAATTTATAGTTCTTTTTTCTATAAAATTGTTTCCGATTCACCAAACCTATTCTTATTTCTTTCTGAAGGAATTAAAAAAAAAAAATTAAGAATAAGAAAAAATACTGGAATTCTGATTTTTTCAAAATTTGTCTCAGTGAAATATTCAAAAATTCAGAATGGGTTTAGTTGCTTAAATTCAAAAAGTTAATCAAAGAATTTCGTTATTTAGTTATTAGATAAAAAAAGATATTTATTAAAATACAAAAAAAGATTGAATCAGTTTACTTTCTATTCTTTTTTTTATTTCTTTCTGTTAAAATGAAATAGCTCTCTTATTTCGTAACTGATTGATTGAATTTCAACTATATTTGAATTTTATATTTATCGGAAATTCTTGAATATTCTTTACTTCATATAAAATGGAAATCCTAATGACTAGAATTATCTAAGTTTTAGAATGTCTTGTTTAAGAGACTAATAATTTTTTTATTTTGACTTGAATTCAATTCTTAAATATCTTCTCAACTTAATTAACTATTTGAATTTTACCTTCGTTTTATCTCCCCATATTATATGAGGGCTTATCCCCCATACCTTAGATTTATATATGGAGTATATTTGATATATAAAGTATATTTGATATATAAATTGATTTAAATAGAAAACCCTTTGTATATAATATATCTTTGTATATATTGTATATTATTAAAACAAAGTCTAAAATATATAAGAAAAATACGCGAAAAACTCTTGTCTTATCCATATTAGACAAAATGAAGTAAAAAATAATTTCAAATTTCATTATCTTTCAGTATCTAAGTATAAATACTAAGAAAAAACAGAAAGAAGGATTGATTTGCAGCAATAGATGTCTTTCACATACAACTAGAAAAAACAAATTCCCCTTTTGAATGGCAGTTCCAAAAAAACGTACTTCGATGTCAAAAAAGCGTATTCGTAAAAATATTTGGAAGAAAAAAACTTATTTTTCCATAGTACAATCTTATTCCTTAGCAAAATCAAGATCATTTTTGAGCGGCAACGAGCATCCAAAACCAAAAGGTTTTTCTGGGTAACAAACAAATAATCAGGTTTTGGAATAATCTGAATTGACCGATCTTAAAGAAATTCCAATTATTTAATATGAATAAATAATTTGGATTCATTAATGAATGTACTTTTATGTGTCGAATTCCTGGGTACAATATTCTTAGAACTAATCCTTCTGTTATTCTGTTATATAGAACAAAAGTTTTGGTATATTGTGTCCTCAGTATTCTTTTTTCCTATCAAAGAACTTTTGATAATAGAATCCTCCTATATTTTTATGAGGATTCCATTATCAAAAGTAGAGTATTCTTGCAATAGGATTTTGAATTTCTACCTATCTTATCCAAAATCCAAAATTCACAAATAAATTGGTTTAGGACTGGTAAATCGTATTAATAAGAGCGTAAAGGCTTTGTTTCAAAATACAAAACTCTTTGTATTTAATGATGAAATTCTAATTTTCCTAAATTCTATGGATTCTCCCAATCTCGACGATTCGTGAGAAAATAACTATTATTCTTTTAAGTTAACTATTACTTCAAGTTAGCCGCCATGGTGAAATTGGTAGACACGCTGCTCTTAGGAAGCAGTGCTCAAGCATCTCGGTTCGAGTCCGAGTGGCGGCATTCTCGAAAAAGAATACAATAGATTAGAAAATGGATTCAATTCGAAATTTCCAATTTTGTAATGGGACCTTCTCCTTATGCTATTTGCAACTTTAGAACATATACTAACTCATATCTCTTTCTCAACTATTTCAATTGTGATTACGATTCATTTGATAACCTTATTAGTTCGTGAACTTAGGGGATTACGTGATTCGTCAGAAAAAGGAATGATAGCTACTTTTTTATCTATAACAGGATTCTTAGTTTCTCGTTGGGTTTCTTCGGGACATTTTCCATTAAGTAATTTATATGAGTCATTGATCTTCCTTTCATGGGCTCTGTATATTCTTCATACTATTCCTAAGATACAGAACTCTAAAAATGATTTAAGCGCAATAACTACGCCAAGTACTATTTTAACGCAAGGCTTTGCCACGTCAGGTCTTTTAACTGAAATGCATCAATCTACAATACTAGTACCTGCTCTCCAATCTCAGTGGTTAATGATGCATGTCAGTATGATGTTACTAAGCTATGCAACTCTTTTGTGCGGATCCTTATTATCCGCCGCTCTTCTAATCATTAGATTTCGAAAGAATTTCGATTTCTTTTCTAAAAAGAAAAAAAAAAAATTACTTAAAACATTTTTATTTAGTGAGATTGAATATTTCTATGCAAAAAGAAGTGCCTTAAAAAACACCTCTTTTCCTTCATTTCCAAATTATTACAAATATCAATTAACTGAGCGTTTGGATTCTTGGAGTTATCGTGTTATTAGTTTAGGGTTTACCCTTTTAACCATAGGTATTCTTTGTGGAGCAGTATGGGCTAATGAGGCGTGGGGATCCTATTGGAATTGGGATCCTAAGGAAACTTGGGCATTTATTACCTGGACCATATTTGCAATTTATTTACATAGTAGAACAAATCCAAATTGGAAGGGTACGAATTCTGCATTTGTAGCTTCGATAGGATTTCTTATAATTTGGATCTGCTATTTTGGTATCAATCTTTTAGGAATAGGTTTACATAGTTATGGTTCATTTACATTACCATCTAAATGATTACATAACATAAAACATTCATAAAATGAAGGTTTTTTCCCATTTTTGTTTGATTGGAGAACCCCTTTGAAAAGACGTTCAAAGGGGTTCCCAAAAATTCGAAATAGATCTAATTAGACTTTTTTACTTTTTTCAGAATTTTTTGGTTTTTCATGAAATATAGAGCGGACTAGTTAAAAAAAGAAAATCCTATTTAGGATAATAATTGGATAAGAGAGCCTCTACCCTGTCAACGGATAGCGAGAGAACAAAATCTGGATAAATACCAATTCCTATTACTGGTAAAAAGATACAGATTAAAAGAAAGAGTTCTCGTGGTCCAGAATCCACAAAATTTGCGTTTGGAACATGAAATAACTTGTATCCATAGAACATCTGGCGTAACATAGATAATAAATAAATAGGAGTTAATATCATTCCAATTGCCATTACAAAAGTAATTAGCATTTTTGGCATTAACATAAATTTTGGACTAGTAATTAGTCCAAAAAATACTACTAATTCTGCAACAAAACCGCTCATTCCTGGTAAGGCAAGAGAAGCCATTGAAAAGCTACTAAACATAGTAAACATTTTTGGCATTGGTATAGATATCCCTCCCAGTTCTTCGAGATAAACAAGACGCATTCTATCACAAGCCGTTCCTGCCAAGAAAAATAGTGTAGCACCGATAAATCCATGGGATAATATTTGTAAAATAGCTCCATTTAGTCCAATGTTGGTTATGGAACCAATTCCTATAATTATGAAACCCATGTGAGATACGGAGGAGTAGGCTATTCTTTTTTTGAAATTTCGTTGACCAAGAGAAGTTGAAGCTGCATAGATTATTTGCACCGCTCCTATTATTACCAACCAGGGGGAAAATAGATAATGAGCATGAGGTAACAATTCCATATTGATCCGAATCAATCCGTATGCTCCCATCTTTAATAGGATTCCCGCTAAAAGCATACATGTACTGTAATGTGCTTCCCCGTGGGTATCTGGTAACCACGTATGTAGAGGTATAATCGGCAATTTGACAGCATAAGCAATAAGGAAGCCAAAATAAAGTAGTATTTCCAGTGTTGCAGGGTATGATTGATTAATCAATCGTTCCAAGTCTAAGCTTGGTTCGTTGGAACCATATAAGCCCATACCCAGAACTCCGATTAAGAAAAAAATGGAACCACCTGCAGTATACAAAATAAACTTGGTAGCTGAATATAGACGCCTTCTTCCCCCCCACATGGCTAAAAGTAAGTAAACAGGAATTAATTCTAACTCCCACATGATAAAAAAAAGTAAAAGGTCTCGTGAAGAAAATAATCCTATTTGACCGCTATACATTGCTAGCATCAGGAAATAGAATAATCGCGAATTCCGGGTAATTGGCCAAGCCGCTAAAGTAGCTAAAGTAGTGATAAATCCTGTCAATAAAATAGATCCTAATGAAAGTCCATCGATTCCCAATCTCCAGTGGAAATCAAAAACATCTATCCATTTAGAATCCTCCCTTAATTGGATTAAGGGATCCTCTAATTGGAAATGATAACAGAATGCATAAGTCATTAGAAGGAATTCTAATAAACAAATAGATATAGTATACCACCTAACGATTTTGTTTCCTTTATGGGGTAAAAAGAAAATTAATGAACCTGCAAATATCGGAAAAACAACAAGTATTGTTAACCAAGGAAAATAACTCATGATAAAGTAATAAAGACAAGATACGTTTTGACCAGAAAAGCCCATGCTCGATTATTTTGAGCACAGGCTTCTTCGGTAAAGAGGAATCAGACGATTCAAGTGGAGTTTTTTGTAACGTATCAATAAGATAGAGCCATGCTGCGGGTTGTTTCAGGCCCTAAATAAACGCGGACACTTAAAAAATCTGTTGGACAGGCGGATTCGCATCTCTTACAACCCACACAATCTTCGGTTCTCGGCGCAGAAGCAATTTGCTTGGCTTTACATCCATCCCAAGGTATCATTTCTAATACATCTGTTGGACAAGCTCGTACACATTGAGTGCATCCTATACATGTATCATAAATTTTTACAGAATGTGACATTGGATCTAGAAATTTTCCTTTTCAACATAACAATTTTCGATCTGGTAAAATGAAATTAGTACTATATAAGTTCTATGTATTGTAAACACCAGACGAAGCAATGGTTTATCCAAACTTTAATAAATAATGCAATATATTTCTTAATCTGTTTGTGAGAAAGCGTGAAAAGAGCCAAGAGACTTGAATTTAAGGCTTCAACAGTCATAATTATACGAATTCTACATACTAATTCGAATTAGCCAATAAATTGGCTATTATCTTTGCAATATAAATTATTGCAATTTGAATATTGCAATATCAATGAATTGCAAAAATGCAAAATTCAATAAGTAAAAAAGAATACTCTGAAATAACTTACTTCAAAAATGGGTATTCTCAAATAAAAATAAGAAAAGAAGACTCGAATTTTATTAATCTTAATGTTCCATATTATTATATATGTGCCTTTGTTTAGAGAATTCTATGTCTAATTATTCAAAAAATTCGATTGATTGATACGAGTTGATTTCCTGTTACGATGGATGGAAGAAAGAATGGATAGTCCAATAGCTGCTTCAGCCGCCGCAAGGGCTATAACAAAAATTGCGAAAATGTCTCCTTTTAATTGGCGACTATCAAATAGAGCAGAAAATGTTACGAGATTTAGATTAATTGAATTCAGTATAAGTTCAAGACATATTAGAGCTCTAACCATGTTTCGGCTTGTAATCAATCCATAGATACCAATCGAAAATAAATAGACACTCAAAAAAAGTACATGCTCAAACATCATTAACTAACTCCTTATCAATCTCGATTCATTTCAATATGAGGACAAGAATTGAACCGATTCAATTAATTAGAATAGAACAATTACGCAACAAAAGAGAAAAGAAAGTATTTGTTGTGTTGACAGTAGATGGATTTTACTAAATCAAAATTGTTTTATTCTTTAGTTATTTTTTTAGATTTGAAATTCTTAGAATTTATTATTGTCTAGCCATAGTAATTGCACCTATTAAAGAAACTAGAAGAATTAGGGAAATGAGTTCAAACGGAAGATAAAAATCGGTTGCTAAATGAATCCCAATTTGTTGAACGTTATTTATGAGACCCTGTTCTACTATTTGGTTTGATCTTGTAGTCCAAAGAATTCCATACCATGACGTATCTGGGATAGTAGTCATTAGTGAAAAAGGAATAGTTATAGAAACGAGTGAAGTAAACCCATCTCCAATAGTCCAATAATTCTTATCTTTAGACCACTCTGAGCCATTTACAAACATTACAGCAAATATGATCAAGACATTTATGGCTCCCACATAAATAAGAAGTTGTGCGACAGCTACAAAGTAGGAATTCAATAAAAAATAGAATAAGGATATACAAACAAGAACTAATCCCAGCGAAAAGGCAGAATAAATGGGGTTGGTAAGTAATACTACTCCTAGACCCCCTAGTAGAAGAACAAATCCCCCAAATAGCACAAGAATCTCATGTATTGGTCCAGGTAAATCCATTATGCATAAGAAGAAATTAATAGTATAAAATTTTTCATGAACTGACTAAAACTAAAAGATTCAAGGAAAGAAAAAGGGATTAGGATATTTATATATAAATTGTATAGTTAGAAATCACATCACGAAAATCTACTCTCATTTTAAATCATGAATAATTTGTAATAAGCAGTAGTTATTCATTTTTCTTTATAGTTAGTAAAAAACTATTGGATTTTTCTAACAAAAAAATCCTAGTACCTAGTAATCAGTAATCGTTCTTGAATTCCAAGATTTTTCTTCGTCTATTTTACTTTGAGGCGAATTCCTAATTGTTTGAATTGTGTAATCTCCCATTATGGAGACTGGTAACCGACTCAAAGCAATTTGATTGTAATTCAATTCATGACGATCATAAGTAGAAAGTTCATATTCTTCAGTCATTGATAAACAGTTTGTCGGACAATATTCAACACAGTTACCACAAAATATACAAACTCCGAAATCAATACTATAATTAAGCAATTGTTTCTTTTTAATATCCTTTTCAAATCTCCAATCCACAAGGGGTAGATCTATTGGGCATACACGAACACATACTTCACATGCAATACATTTATCAAATTCAAAGTGTATTCGCCCGCGGAAACGCTCTGATGTAATTGATTTTTCATAAGGGTAGTGAATCGTTATAGGTAAACGATTTGTGTGGGATAAGGTAATTATGAAACCTTGACCAATGTATCTTGCGGCACGTATTGTTTGTTGACCATAACTAATGAACCCAGTTATCATAGGGAACATATTCTAAATATCTATGAAAAAGGTATGTTTCTTTCTCTTGTTTGAGAGAACTTTTGTGTTGAAGATATTCTTACTGTTATTGTATTATCTTATTTATAGTGAAACTAGTTGGGAAGAAGTTGTTAATAAGAGATTGCCCAGAGAAATAGGTAAAAGAAATTTCCATCCAAGATTTAATAACTGATCCATTCTCATCCGGGGTAAAGTCCATCTTATTGTGATAGAAATGAAGAGAAATAAAAAAGCTTTAGTTAATGTAATAAGGATACCCATTATCATTTCCAAAATTCCCACAATTTTATTCATTTGGAAAAATCCAAAAAAGGATATATAGGGAATAGAAAAATTCCACCCGCCTAAGTAGAGAACAGTTACAAATAATGAGGAAACTAATAAATTTAGGTAAGAAGCAAGATAAAATAAACCATATTTAATACCGGAATATTCGGTTTGATAACCCGCTACTAATTCTTCCTCTGCTTCTGGTAAATCAAAAGGTAATCTTTCACATTCTGCCAAAGAAGAAATTAGAAAAACTAGAAAACCTATAGGCTGACGCCAAAGATTCCATCCAAAAAAACCATATTTTGACTGTGCTTCAACTATATCAACCGTACTTGAACTGTTAGATAATCATAGTCGATGATAACATCACAGTTCCCACCGCTATTCCAAAACCGTACATGAAACCTTAGCTTCATACGGCTCCTCTATGATCAGAAAAAAGGATTTTTTCTTTTCGATCTTATCCCCCGGGCGTAGATAGAATTAAGTAAGATAAAATTGATTGGAAAATCCTAAATTAGACCAAAGCAATTCCGTCTGCTAAAATAATAAAAAAGCGCTTCCGAATTGATCTTATCCTTTATATAATAAAATGACAGTTTTTTCTTGTTCAGTAATAACTTATTATTGGAATAAAACACTCGTTATAGCAATTAATAAATGAAAAGAATTGGATATTAGTTCATGAGGAATTCAATTCTGTATGAATATAGATAAAAGAAAGAATAAATAAAGATAAAGATCTTTTTTTGTATTGCATTCCATATCTTTTGTCCTATTCTTCTTTCCCGGGGAAGGGGATACTTAAAAAGAAAAAAGAAATAAAGGGTTAATTCGTTCTTGATAGCTATTTCCTTAACAAGTGAATGGGAATATACTCTGGATCGGAATCCGAAGAAAGTACTACTTGATCATTTCCACCAATTTCAAGTCCTTATTATGATTCCTTTTATGAGGAAAAATGTCTAATGATTTAGATTCTCTCATTACTAATCCTTTATGTACTTTAGTGTTCCTAATCCCTCACTAACTTTTTATGGATTCTTTTATATGGTTATAAGTTCTAGTAATAATTAAAAAAAAATATTCTAGTAATGGAATTCCATATCGTGAATCCTTTATTCTTGCCCGCTTCAAGATATGATGACTAATCAAACAATCTCAATCTTGGGGTAAAGAGTTTACACTGCTTATGTTTACTTCAACTTTTTCTTGTACGTAGGAAATGAGATTTTTTATTTTTACTACAAATTAATAAGCTGTTTTGTTTCACTCATATAGCTATCTAGTTTAACTTACCGACCTGAATACAGAATAAGAAAAGGAAGATAAGTATTCAATGGATTTTAGAGGAAAAGCTCCTTTTTTAACGAATCACACGTAGAGATATTGCTAGCACACAAAAAGTTAATGGTATTTCATAACTGATAGATTGAGCAGCTGCTCGTAGACCACCTGAAAAAGAATATTTATTATTTGAGCTATATCCTGCCATAAGAAGACCAATAGGAGCAACACTTGAAATGGCAATCCATAAAAAAACACCAATACTAAGATCAGCTAAAACAAAATGATATCCAAAAGGGATAACTAAAAAACTTAATAAAACGGATATGACTGCTATAGAGGGTCCAATGCTAAATAAAGGAATCTCTCCTCGGGATGGGAGGATATCCTCTTTAAAAATCAGCTTAGTTCCATCTGCTATAGCTTGAAGCAGTCCTAGGGGGCCGGCATATTCAGGACCAATACGTTGTTGTATCGATGCGGATATTTCTCTTTCTAACCACACAATTACAAGTACTTGTATTGTGATTCCCAGTAGGAGGGTCAAAATAGGTAGAATCCATATCAGTCCATAAACTTCTTTTAATAATTCCGATTTCGAAAAAGAATTGATAGTTTCTACCTCTACCCTATCTATTATCATTTCAACGATCAACTTCCCCCATAATGATATCTATACTACCTAATATCGTCATGATATCAGCCAATTTCATTTTTTTAACTAGTTGAGGAAGAATTTGTAAATTAATAAAACCGGGTGGACGAATTTTCCATCTCCAGGGGAAAAGACTGTCATCTCCTACCAGATAAATTCCTAATTCACCTTTTGGAGCTTCTACTCTTACATAAAGCTCTTGCTTTGATAATTCAAAATTTGGGGAAGGTTTTTTACCAAGAAATCTATATTCAAAATCATTCCATTCCGAATTCTTTGCTTTCTTAAAGCGTCGGGCTTCTAAATTCTCATAAGGGCCTCCAGGAATTTTCTCTACAGCCTGTTGAATAATTTTGATGGATTCCTTCATTTCACCAATTCGTACTAAATAGCGAGCTAACGAATCTCCTTCTTTTTGCCATTGGACTTTCCAATCGAATTGATTGTAAGACTCATAAGGATCAATTTTACGAAGATCCCATTGTATTCCAGAAGCTCGTAACATTGGTCCTGATAAGCCCCAATTTACAGCTTCTTCTCCGCTAATAAAACCTACTCCTTCAACTCGTTCTAAAAAAATAGGATTCCGTGTAATAAGTTGTTGATATTCAACAATTCCTCGTAAAAAATAATCACAGAAATCTAAACATTTATCGATCCATCCATAAGGTAGATCGGCAGCTACTCCTCCGATGCGAAAGTAATTATGCATCATTCGCATACCTGTAGCAGCTTCAAATAGATCATATATCAATTCTCTCTCTCTAAAAATGTAGAAAAAAGGAGTCTGTGCGCCGAGATCCGCCATAAAAGGCCCAAGCCATAACAAGTGAGAAGCTATACGGCTCAATTCTAACATAATTACCCGAATATAGCTGGCTCTTTGAGGTATTTGAATATTCTCTAAGAATTCTGGTGCATTTACCGTTATTGCTTCTGTAAACATAGTAGCTAAATAATCCCACCGTGTTACATAAGGCAAGTATTGTATAATAGTTCTGTTTTCTGCGATTTTTTCCATTCCTCTGTGTAAATAGCCTAATATGGGTTCACAATCAACAACATCTTCACCATCAAGAGTAACGATCAGTCGAAGAACACCATGCATTGATGGGTGGTGAGGGCCCATATTGACTATCATTAGATCTTTTCTTGTAAACGGTAGACTCATATTCTTTTTTCTTCCTTAATTCATTATTCCATGAATTCCTCAAAACGAGGCTCATCAAAATGCAAAATCTAAGACTACTATAAGACTACTAATAAAATAAGAAAAAAATTCGAACGATTAAATTACTTCTCCCGAATATCCAACTGACTTATTAATTTCTTATAACGTACTCTATTTTTCTTTGCCAAATAAGCCAGCAAACGTTGACGTTTTCCCAAAAGTCTTCGTAGACCTCTTTCCGATGAAAAATCTTTTTTGTGTAATTCCAAATGTGAAGCAAGTCTCCGTATCTTATTGGTGAAACTGAATACTTGAAATTCAACAGAACCCCTGTTTTCTTGTTTTTCTTCTTTAACCATAAATCAAAAAATTTTTCTACCTCCTTTCTTTTTCATGTATTTTTCTGATCAGGAAAAATAAAAAATTATGTCAGTTATTTTGAAGTTATTCGAATCTCGTACACACAAAAATTTGCAATTATTCATCTACTGCTGGAATCTATAATTTGGATTTATTTTATCGATCCAAATTGGATTTGGATAGAAGGGTACATTCTTTTATTTTAGATAGAAGATTTCTTCTATCTAAAATAAAAGAATTTTGCTGATTTATTTATTGCTATATCCAATTTATAGAATTGATACACCATTTAATTGATATCATTTAGCAAAATGAAACACAGCATATGCATCCATCTTTCGGCTCGAGAATTTCACGGGGGAGAGATATAGTATAAGAAATAGGCTATTAAGTAACTCTAAATGAATTGTGGATACATCTGTATCCTTAACATACTGAAACGACTGCCATTATTCGTATCAAAGCAATAGCGATTCATAAAAGCTAAATCTTGTAATCAATGGTGGGCCAATAATGAATTTTTTTGCATATGTATTAAGACGCTTGGTCTGATTTCGAAATTGTCCAGAGTTTTTTATGTTGTTTTCATTGCAAAATGATGGATCTCCTTCCGTAACTTTCCAATTACGAGTACGAGAATTGAAAGACATGAAAATTCTCAATTCTCTACAGCGTCTAGGAGATAGATAGAATATTTTCAGGAACAAGAAAATCAGAAGAATCTTTTTCTCTATTCACTACCATTCCGCGTCTTCGACTTCTATTAGTTTCTTTTCTTCTTTAATGCAATAGCTATAGTTTGATATAGAATCCATTTCTCAA